GGCTTTACACTAATGAACAAAAAAAATACAACTTGAGAAATGAATTGAGAAATCGAATAAAAGTTCTAGAAAAAGAAAGGGGATCTCCTGTTCTAGATCTGCTCGAAAAAAGGATCAGATTATACAATGATGAGAATGAACAAGAATGCTTGTCCAAAATCCATGATCCTTTTTTGAACGGTCCTTATCGGGGAATAATAAAAAAATTGTATTCAAATACAACAAACATAAATCATTTAATAACTTTTGCAAAAGATTCCATAAAAATATTTTGGATAAATAAAATTCATAGTCTATTCTCTGACAATAAAAATTCTAATGATTTTGGAGAATTTGAACATCAAAAGAATCTGTTGAATAGAGAATCATTATTGAATTCTATTGATAATTCCTTAATCTCCACTAGTAAATTTTCTTTTGAGTCCGAGCCCAGTTTTGATTTGAAAAAATATTCTGTAACAGAACAAAAAAGAGTTGATTTAGAAAGTAAAGCAAAATATTTGCAATTTTTATTTGATGTAATTACAACTGATCCACATGATCAAAGAACAATTAGAAATCAATCTGTTGAAATAGAAGAAATTAGTAAAAATCTTTCTCGATGGTCCTACAAATTGACTTCAGATTTAGAAGAACAAGAACAAGAAGATGAGGAAGAATCGACGGAGGATCCTGGGATTCGTTCAAGAAAAGCCAAACGTGTGGTAATTTATACTGATAATGATCAGAATACTGATTCTGTTACTAGTACTACTAATAATAGTAATAGTAATAGTGATCAAGCAGAAGAAGTGGCCTTGATACGTTACTCACAACAATCGGATTTTCGCCGGGATCTAATCAAAGGGTCCATGCGTGCTCAAAGACGCAAAACAGTTATTTGGAAAATGTTCCAAGCAAATGTGCATTCCCCGCTTTTTTTTGATCGAAGAGATAAAACAGTTATTTTTTCTTCTTTTTATATTTCTGAAATAAAAAATATTGTTTTTAGGAATTGGATTGATAGAGAATCAGAATTGAAAATTTCCGATCTTGGGCTTGAGGAGGAAGAGACAAAAGAAAAGGAGAAAGATGAAGAAAATGAACGAATAGCAATATCAGAAACTTGGGATACCATTCCATTTGCTCAAGCAATAAGGGGCTCGATGTTAGTAACCCAATCTTTTCTTAGAAAATACATTATATTACCTTTATTGATAATAGTGAAAAATGTTGGCCGTATGTTATTATTACAATTCCCCGAGTGGTACGAGGATTTGAAAGAGTGGAATAGAGAAATGCACGTTAAATGCACCTATAATGGTGTTCAATTATCCGAAACAGAATTCCCAAGAGATTGGTTAACAGATGGGATTCAGATAAAGATTCTATTCCCTTTTTGTCTAAAACCTTGGCGAAGGTCTAAGGTACGATCTACTCATAGAGATTCAATGAAAAAAAAAAAAGAAAATTTTTGTTTTTTAACAGTATGGGGAATGGAAGCGGAACTTCCCTTTGGTTCTCCCCGAAAACGAACTTCTTTTTTTGAACCCATTGGTAAAGAACTTGAAATAAAATTTAGAAAAATCAAAAAGAGATCTTTTCTAGCTCTAAGAGTTTTAAAAGAAAGAAGAAGGGGATCTCTACAAATTTCAAAAGAAAAAAAAGAAAAAACAAGATGGGTCATGAAAATCGTTCTAGTTATAAAACGAATAATAAAAGAATTGGAAAAAGTGAATCCGATTTTATTATTTGAGTTGAGGAAAGTGAAAGTATATGAACCAAATGAAAATGAAAAAGATTCTAAAATAAATAATCAAATTCATCACGAATCAACCACTCTAATTCGATCTATGAATTGGACAAATTATCCACTCATAGAAAAAAAAATGAAAGACCTTTCTGATAGGATAATCACAATCAGGAATCAAATAAAAGGAATCACAAAAGAAAAGAAAAAAAGAATTCTAACTTATGATGATAAAAGATTGGAATCACAGAAATATATTTGGCGGATACTCAAAAAAAACAATACCCGATTAATACGTAAATTACATTATTTTATGAAATCTTTCATTGAAAAAGTATACATGGATATCGTGCTGTGTACCATTAACATTCCCAGGCCCTGTGCACAACTTTTATTTGAATCAACAAAAAAAATGATCAATAAACTCATTTACAACGATGAAACAAACCAAGAAGAAATTGATGAAACAAATAAAAATACAATGAACTTTATTTCAACTATCAAAAATTCGTTTTCGAATACTAATAATTATTTAAATAATTATTATGACTTATCTTTCCTGTCACAAACATATGTATTTTACAAATTATCACAAACCCAATTATTAAACAAGTATCACTTGAGATCTGTACTTCAAGATCATGGAACCCATCATTATCTTAAGGGTACAATAAAGGATTATTGTATAACACGAGGGATATTTGATTACGCATCAAGGCATAAGAAAATTAAAAAGTCCAAAATCAATAAATGGAAAAACTGGTTAAAGGGCCATTCTCAATATAACCTATCACAGACAAAATGGTCTCGATTAGTACCAAAAAAATGGCGAAATAGAGTCAATCAACGTCGTACCGTTCAATATCAAGAACCAATAAAATTGGATTCATATAAAAAGGAAAAAGACCAATTAATTCATTACGTGAAAAAGGATTCTTATTTAGTGGATTTATTGACGAATCAAAAAGAAAAATTAAAAAAACACTACAGGTATGATCTTTTATTACAAAAATATATGAATTGTGGGGATAAGGAAGACTCATATATTTATAGATCAACATTACAGGTAAGGAGGAACGGAGAAATTCCATATAATTTCAATACACCGAAATCCAACTCATTTTATATATTGATAAGTACAGCCATTAGTAATTATCTAGAGGTTAAATATATTATTGGTACAGATAAAAATCTGGATAGAAAATTTTTTGATTGTAGAATTCTACAGTTTTGCCTTAAAAAGAATATCAATATTGAGACTTGGACGAATGCGCGTATCGGCGCCAAGATTGATAATATCAAGATTAATAAAAATACTAAGATTGGAACTAAGAAGTATCAAAAAATGGAAAAGAAAGATATTCCAACTTATAAAGAAATTAACCCATCCAATCAAAAAAAAAAACTTTTTGATTGGATGGGAATGAATCAAAAAAAGTTATATCGTAATCGGACCATATCATATCTAAAATCTTGGTTCCTCCCAGAACTTGTTATATTATTTGATACATATAAGATTAAACCATGGATTATACCAATCCAATTACTTCTTTTTGATTCTTATAGAAATGAAAATATTAGTCAATATAAAAGCATCAACATAAATCAAAAAAACAATCCTTATATATTATATAATCAAAAAGATTATCTTGAATTAAAAAATTCTAACCAAGAAAAAAATGAACAACAAGGTAAAAGAGGCCTTGGATCAGATCTACAAAAACAAAATAAAAAAAAAGATGATGTTCAAGAAGATTATTCGCAATCAAACATTAAAAAGGGTAGAAAGAAAAAAAAATCCAAGAGCAACAAGGAAGCAGAACTAAATTTCTTCCTGAGAAAATATTTCCTTTTTCAATTAAGATGGGAGGACCCTCTGAATCAAACAATGATCAATAATATCAAGGTATATTGTTTCCTACTTAGACTTACGGATCCGAGGGAAATTTCTATATCTTCGATTCAAAGAGGGGAGATGCGCCTGGATGTAATGCTGATTCAGAAGGATCTTACTCTTACAGAATTGATAAAAAAGGGAATATTGATTATTGAACCGATTCGTCTGTCTATAAAAAAGGATGGACAATTTATTATATATCAAACGATAAGTATTTCATTGTTCGATACGAATAAAGATCAAAGCAAAACTAATAGAAAATACAAAAAAAAAATATATGTTAATAAGAAGAAGAATTTAGACGGATCCGTTGTACAACGTAGCAATACACTTGTGAATATAGAAAAAAATAATTATGATTTCCCTGTTCCAGAAAATCTTTTATCTCCTAGACGTCGCAGAGAATTAAGAATTCTAATTTCTCTCAATTCTCGAAATGTTTTGGATAAAAATCCAATATTTTGCAACGAAAACAAGATAAAAAACTGTCGACAATTTTTTAATGAGGGTAAATATCTTAATACAGACGCAAACATATTTATTAAATTCAAACAGTTTATTTGGCCCAATTATCTATTAGAAGATTTAGCTTGTATGAATCGCTATTGGTTTGATACTAATAACGGCAGCCGTTTCAGTATGTTAAGGATACATATGTATCCACGATTCATAATTAGTTAATTCTGAATTAGTTATCTAGTAAGGATATTTCCTGTATATTGAATAAAATATTCGATAGATGGCGAAATATGTACGCATACCTTGTCTTACATTCTGATACATGATATTTGATTTAAGTACATATCAATTGAATTAGATCTAGTAAGAACGAGGGGGTAAGAATCCTCTTAAATTAGATATAAAAAAAAAATTCTCTTTAGTGAGTGTGGAAATGTATTATATTTCTTTCTATCCAAATTGGATTTGGATAGAAAGAGAATGTTGTATATGTATAAATATAAATTTTTATGTATACCAGATTAAAACGACTGACATAATCATAATAATATAATAATTATTATTATGATTTTTCCTGATCGGTAAAATTAATTATAAATAAATATAATAAAAAAAAAAAAAAAAATAAAAGAATTTATGGTCAAAAATGCATTCATCTCTGTTATTGCACAAGAAGAAAAAGAAGAAACAAAGGGGTCTGTTGAATTTCAAGTATTCAGTTTCACCAATAAGATACGTAGACTTACTTCGCATTTGGAATTGCACAAAAAGGATTTTTTATCGCAAAGAGGTTTACGAAGAATTCTGGGAAAACGTCAACGGCTGCTGGCTTATTTGTCCAAGAAAAACAGAGTACGTTATAAGAAATTAATAAGTAAATTGAATATTCGGGAGCCAAAAACTCGTTAATTTAAATTTAAGGATTCGTTTGCATTTTTTTAGTTATTAGATTTGTCATTTTGATGAAACCTTGTTTTGATAAATTCATGGAATAATGAATTAGGGAAGAAAAGATATGACTATACCGTCCACAAGAAAAGACCTCATGATAGTCAATATGGGCCCTCACCACCCATCGATGCACGGTGTTCTTCGGCTGATCGTTACTCTCGATGGTGAAGACGTTATTGACTGTGAACCCGTATTGGGCTATTTACACAGAGGGATGGAAAAAATAGCGGAAAACCGAACAATTATACAATATCTGCCTTATGTAACACGTTGGGATTATTTAGCTACTATGTTTACAGAGGCAATAACAGTAAATGCACCAGAACAATTAGGAAATGTTCAAGTACCTCAAAGGGCCAGTTATATCAGAGTAATTATGCTGGAGCTGAGTCGTATAGCTTCTCATTTGTTATGGCTTGGACCTTTCATGGCAGATATCGGTGCACAAACGCCCTTTTTCTATATATTTAGAGAGAGAGAATTGCTATATGATCTATTCGAAACTGCCACAGGTATGCGAATGATGCATAATTATTTTCGTATCGGAGGAGTAGCTGCTGATCTACCTCATGGCTGGCTAGATAAATGTTTGGATTTCTGCGATTATTTTTTAGTGGCAGTTGTTGAATATGAAAAACTTATTACGAGGAATCCCATTTTCTTGGAACGGATTGAGGGAGTGGGCATTATTGGCGTAGAGGAAGCAATAAATTGGGGTTTATCCGGACCAATGTTACGAGCTTCCGGGATCGAATGGGATCTTCGTAAAGTTGATCGTTATGAATGTTACAATGAATTCGATTGGGAAGTCCAGTGGCAAAAGGAAGGAGATTCATTAGCTCGTTATTTAGTACGAATCGGGGAAATGAGAGAATCCATAAAAATCATTCAACAGGCTCTAGAGGGAATTCCCGGGGGACCCTATGAGAATTTAGAAGTTCGGCGCTTTGATAGAGCAAATAATGCCGAATGGAATGATTTTGAATATAGATTCATTAGCAAAAAACCTTCGCCTAATTTTGAATTGTCGAAACAAGAACTTTATGTAAGAGTAGAAGCCCCAAAAGGGGAATTAGGAATTTATTTGATAGGAGATAATAGTGTTTTCCCCTGGAGATGGAAAATTCGTCCACCAGGTTTCATCAATTTGCAAATTCTCCCTCAGCTAATTAAAAGAATGAAATTGGCCGATATTATGACGATACTAGGGAGTATAGATATCATTATGGGAGAAGTTGATCGTTGAAATGATAATTGGCACGACAGAGATACAAGCTATCAATTCGTTTTCTAAATCGGAATCCTTAAAAGAAGTCTATAGACTTATCTGGTTGTTTGTCCCTAGTTTGACCCTTATATTGGGAATCACAATAGGTGTACTAGTAATTGTATGGTTAGAACGAGAAATATCTGCAGCGATACAACAGCGTATTGGGCCTGAGTATGCCGGTCCATTGGGAATTCTTCAAGCCTTAGCGGATGGGACTAAACTACTTTTTAAAGAGGACCTCCTTCCATCTAGAGGAGATATTCGTTTGTTTAGTATTGGACCGTCTATAGCGGTTATATCAATTCTACTAAGTTATTTAGTAATTCCTTTTGGGTATCGACTTGTTTTAGCCGATCTCAGTATAGGCGTTTCTTTATGGATCTCAATTTCAAGCGTTGCTCCTATTGGGCTTCTTATATCAGGATATGGTTCGAATAATAAATATTCTTTTTCGGGTGGTTTACGAGCTGCTGCTCAATCTATTAGTTATGAAATACCATTAACTTTATGTGTGTTGTCAGTTTCTCTACGTGTGATTCGTTAGAACATGAAACTTGACTCCTCCTATCCTAGAAATGCATAAAAAGGGGAGGGCAAATGTATTGAATAGATATCCTCATTTTTATTTATTTATTCCATTCAGGTCGATGAATTAAACCAGATAGTCATATGAGTGAAACAAAACAACAAATTATAAATTTGTAGTAAGGGTTTATAATCTCATTCCCTATATACAAGGTAAACTCTTTATCCCAAGATTCTTTGATGAGTTATCATATTTTGAAGCGGGTGCAAAAGATCAACTGTATGACTATTACTGTCTTGTATGTATTACCATATCGGGGATCAATCAAAAATATCAGTGAACTGTTAGTAACACCAAGGTACATAAAGGATTTAGTAATAGAGATAATGTAAGGTATCAAAAAAGAGGTATTTCTACATAGAAAGAATCATAATAGGGGTTTTAAGTTGGTAGAAACGATTGAGCAGTAGTTCCCAACGATTCCGATCTAGAGTATGCTCCTATTCACTGATTAAAGAAATGACTATCAAGAACGAATTAATCCTTATATTATATGTATCCATTTTTCAGAATACACTCTTTTGAGAAATTAAGAACAGGAGCAAAAGAAATAGAATGGGAAAAAATGAAAAAATCTTTATTGATTTTCCCTATTTACTTTACACCCATACAAATAGAATTCTTATTATATATGAGTTATATAGTGCTGAATTCTTTCTATCTATTTATTGATATAAATAATGAGTATTTTATGGAAGAATTAAGTTATTACCGAGTAGATATTTCTTTTAATTATAAGGGATAAGATCAATTCAGAAGCGCTCCTTTTTGTTAGTCTAGCAGACAGAATTTCGTTGGTCTAATTTTGGACTCCCCAATGTATTTTTATTCTATTTATCCTCCAAGAATACTGAATAATATTGAACCCGTCCTTAGATTTTTTGTGGCCATAGAGGAGCCGTATGAAGCTGAAGTTTCATGTACGGTTTTGGAATAGCGATAGGAACAGTGATGTTATTATCGACTATAATTATCTAACAGTTTAAGTACAGTTGATATAGTTGAGGCGCAGTCCAAATATGGTATTTTGGGATGGAATCTGTGGCGTCAACCTATAGGGTTTATTGTTTTTCTAATTTCTTCTCTAGCAGAATGTGAGAGATTACCCTTTGATTTACCAGAAGCAGAGGAGGAATTAGTAGCAGGTTATCAAACCGAATACTCAGGTATCAAATATGGTTTATTTTATGTTGCTTCTTATCTAAATCTATTGGTTTCTTCATTATTTGTAACCGTTCTTTATTTAGGTGGGTGGAATTTTTTTATTCCGCACATATCCATTCCTGGGCTTTTCGCAATAAATAAAATAGCTGGAGTCTTTGGAATGACAATTGGTATCTTTATTACATTGGCTAAAGCTTATTTGTTTCTGTTCATCTCTATAACAACAAGATGGACTTTACCTAGGATGAGAATGGATCAGCTATTAAACCTTGGATGGAAATTTCTTTTACCTATTTCTCTGGGTAATCTATTATTGACAACTTCTTCCCAGCTTGTTTCACTATAAATATAAAATATGATAATAATATTCTAGGCCCCTAACTTCTCTCAAACAAGAGAAATAAACATAAATTTATTCATAGATATCTACAATATGTTTCCTATGGTGACTGGGTTCATGAATTATGGTCAACAAACAATACGAGCCGCAAGGTACATTGGTCAAAGTTTCATAATTACCTTATCACACACAAATCGTTTACCTGTAACTATTCAATATCCTTATGAAAAATCAATCACATCAGAGCGTTTTCGGGGTCGAATTCACTTTGAATTTGATAAATGTATTGCTTGTGAAGTATGTGTTCGTGTATGCCCCATAGATCTACCCGTTGTTGATTGGAGATTTGAAAAAAATATTAAAAAGAAACAATTACTTAATTATAGTATTGATTTTGGTGTCTGTATATTTTGTGGTAACTGTGTTGAATATTGTCCAACAAACTGTTTATCAATGACGGAAGACTATGAGCTTTCTACTTATGATCGTCACGAATTGAATTATAACCAAATTGCTTTGGGTCGGTTACCAATGTCAGTAATTGGAGATTACACAATTCAAACTGTTATGAATTCGACTCAAATCAACATAGACGGGGATAAAGAAAAATTCCTTGATTCAAGAACGATTACCAATTATTAAGATTTTGTTTTGATATTTTGACAGAAGGGATCCAAGCTTTTTCATTTTGGTTAGTCCGTAACTATAATATAACTAATAACATAAAAAAATAACTAATAATTATAATTATAGCTTGTTGAGAATCGCTGTTTGATTTAAAGTTATAATAGAATATATTATTTTGCAATGATTTTGAAATATCAAATTTCAATTACTCTTTTCTTTCGAAATAAAAATACTAAAGTAGGATTTGGCTAATAACTTGAAATAACCTTATCCACATTAATCTAGAATTAATCTATAACTAAATTCAATTAAGATTAAATTTAGTTTAGTATTTTAGACAATAAAAATGAAATCCTTTCTCCCCTGGACTATTCAGTAAGGTCATGAAATCTTTCGACTTCGTTATTTCTTATTTTATACATAATGGATTTACCTGGACCAATACACGATATTCTTGTAGTATTTCTGGGATCAGTTCTTATATTAGGGGGTCTCGGGGTAGTATTATTTACCAATCCAATTTATTCTGCTTTTTCATTGGGATTGGTTCTTGTTTGTATATCCTTATTCTATATTCTATCGAATTCCTATTTTGTAGCTGCTGCACAACTCCTTATTTATGTAGGAGCCATAAATGTCTTAATCATATTTGCTGTAATGTTCATGAATAGTTCAGAATATTCCAACGATTCCCGCCTTTGGACGGTTGGAGATGGGGTCACCTCATTGGTTTGTACAAGTATTCTTTTCTCACTAATTACTACTATCCTGGATACGTCATGGTACGGAATTCTTTGGACTACAAGATCAAACCAGATTTTAGAACAGGACCTAATAAGTAACGTTCAACAAATTGGGATTCATTTAGCAACAGATTTTTATCTTCCGTTTGAACTCATTTCTATAATTCTTTTAGTTTCTTTAATAGGTGCAATTACTATGGCTCGTCAATAATAAATACTTAGAACTTCGAATTCAAGAAAAAATGAATTATTTTGAATAGAAAGAATTTATTAGTTAGATAAAAAAAAAAATATGGAAAGGTTTAAAATTTTTAGTTAAATCTATTGCCAATACCTTTGTTCTCTAATTGTTCTATTCAAGTCAATCGAATCAGTTGAATTGTTGCTCATAGTAAAAAGAATAGTGATTGATGAGGAGTTAGTCAATGATGTTCGAACATGTACTTTTTTTAAGTGTCTATTTATTTTCTATCGGTATCTATGGATTAATCACAAGTCGAAACATGGTTAGAGCACTTATGTGTCTTGAACTTATACTAAATTCGGTTAATATCAATCTCGTAACATTTTCGGATTTTTTTGATAGTCGCCAATTAAAGGGAGACATTTTTTCAATTTTTATCATAGCTATTGCAGCCGCCGAAGCGGCCATTGGGCTAGCAATTGTTTCGTCCATCCATCATAACAGAAAATCAACTCGTATCAATCAATCAAATTTGTTGAATAATTAGTCGTAATTATTCATTATGTAAATAAATACATATCATAGTTTTATGTCTATTATATATGTATTAGATATATGTGTTTTTTATGTATAGCTATATACTATAGCTATATGTATTATATGTATGACTGTATGATATATACCTATAAATTATTTATTATTATATTATAATTAACTATGATTTATAATAATAATATTGTTAATCAATTTTTTTTTATTAAAATTGTGCAAATTATAATATAATTAATGTTAATTTGTAATTAATAGTATAATATTGCATTGTTGGACAATTTTCGTTGGCACGCGCAACCCGTCTCATATGACTGTGGTTATTGTAACAGAAATCAAAGTTTCTTGGGACTTTCTCATGAACAGATTTAGAAATATTTTTTTATTCTTAAAAAATTTAATAAATCATCGATTCATTTGGTATCTACAATATAAAAAAATATATAAAAATATAGAATTCATTTACTACTGAATTTTTCATACCAGATCGAAAAATTTTTATGTTCAAAACAGAAAAAATTCAATGTCACATTCAGTAAAAATTTATGATACATGTATAGGATGTACTCAATGTGTACGAGCTTGCCCCACGGATGTATTGGAAATGATACCTTGGGACGGATGTAAAGCTAAGCAAATTGCTTCGGCACCGAGAACTGAAGATTGTGTAGGTTGTAAAAGATGTGAATCCGCTTGCCCAACAGATTTTTTGAGTGTACGTGTCTATTTATGGCATGAAACAACTCGAAGCATGGGTCTATCTTATTGATTGATACGTTACAAAAAATCCAATTGAATCATTTGATTCCTCTTTACCGACAAAAGCCCGTACTCGAGAAAATATCGAGTATTCCGAGCACGGGCTTTTATGGTCAAAGCGTATCTTGTCTTTATCACGAGTTATTTTCCTTGGTTAACAATACTTGTTGTTTTGCCAATATTCGTGGGTTCTTCCATTTTTTTTCTCCCTCATCGGGGAAATAAGGTCTTTCGCTGGTATACCATATGTATATGCTTACTCGAACTCCTTCTAACAACCTTTGTATTCTGCTATAATTTCCAATTGGACGATCCACTAATTCAATTAGAAGAGAATTTGAAATGGATAAATATTTTTGATCTTCACTGGCGACTGGGAATTGATGGACTTTCCGTAGGACCCATTTTACTGACAGGATTTATCACTACTTTAGCGACTTTAGCGGCTTGGCCAATTACTCGAAATTCGCGATTGTTCTATTTCCTCATGTTAGCAATGTACAGCGGTCAAATAGGATCATTTTCATCTCGAGATCTTTTACTTTTTTTCATTATGTGGGAGTTAGAATTAATTCCTGTTTACTTACTTTTATCTATGTGGGGAGGAAGGAAACGTCTGTACTCGGCTACAAAGTTTATTTTGTACACTGCAGGGGGTTCTATTTTTCTTTTAATAGGAGTCCTAGGTATGGGTTTATATGGTTCTAATGAGCCGACATTAGATTTTGAAAGGTTGGCTAATCAATCATATCCCGCGGTATTGGAAATAATATTATATATTGGCTTCCTTATTGTTTATGCTGTCAAATCGCCGATTATACCCCTACATACATGGTTACCGGATACTCATGGAGAAGCACATTACAGTACATGTATGCTTCTAGCCGGAATTCTATTAAAAATGGGAGCATACGGATTGATTCGGGTTAATATGGAATTATTACCTCGCGCTCATTCTATATTTTCCCCTTGGTTAGTAATAATTGGAACGATGCAAATAATCTATGCAGCTTCAACCTCTTTCGGTCAGCGCAATTTAAAAAAAAGAATAGCCTATTCCTCTGTATCTCACATGGGTTTCATAATTATAGGAATTGGTTCTATAACCGACATGGGACTAAACGGAGCCATTTTACAAATACTTTCCCATGGATTTATTGGTGCTGCACTTTTTTTCTTGGCTGGAACAAGCTGTGATAGAATACGTCTTGTTTATCTCGACGAAATGGGGGGGATATCTATTCCAATGCCAAAAGTATTTACTATGTTTAGTAGTTTCTCGATGGCTTCTCTTGCATTGCCTGGAATGAGCGGTTTTGTTGCTGAATTAGTAGTATTTTTTGGAATAATTACCAGCTCAAAATATTTTTTAATGTCAAAAATGTTAATTACTTTTGTAATGGCAATTGGGATGATATTAACTCCTATTTATTTATTATCCATGTTACGTCAGATGTTCTATGGATATAAGCTATTTAATGTTCCAAACTCTAATTTTAGGGACTCCGGCCCGCGAGAACTCTTTGTTTTAATCTGTATATTTCTACCCATAATAGGGATTGGTATTTATCCTGATTTTGTTCTCTTGTTATCAGTTGACAAGGTACAGGCTATCCTATCTAATTTCTATTATAAATAGAAATTCAAGAATATAGAAATAGTTTTCATTAATGATATAAAAAGTCTTATAATTCTGCGATTTTAAGATTTAATAAATCGTTCGCTTTACAATGTAAAAAAATAAAATGATTTATAATTGTAATGAGATGTGTCTCAAGTTTTTGAGAACCCTCTGACTTCATGAAGTCAGAGGGTTCTCAAAAACTTACACAAATCTCTTTTATATATAAGACGATGCTCTTATGTATTTTTCGTGTGGTTCATTCACATTAACATCTAATTGAATGAACCATAACTGTGTAGACCTATTCCTAATAGATTGACCCCAAAATAGCATATCCAAATTATAAGAAATCCTATAGAAGCCACAAGTGCCGAATTCATATCTTCTAAGCTTTGATTTGTTCTAGTATGTAAATAAATGGCGAATATGGTCCAAGTAATAAATGCCCAAGTCTCCTTGGGGTCCCAATTCCAATAGGAGCCCCATGCTTCATTAGCCCATACTGCTCCAGAAAGAATGCCTATGGTTAAAAAGGTAAACCCTAAACTAATAATACGAGAACTCCAATAATCCAAATGCTGAGTCAGTTGATATTTGTAATAATTTCGAAATAAAAGAAAAGAAGTGTTTTTAAAAACACTTCTTTTTTTATTCGAGTATTTTATCTCATCAAAGAAAAACAACTTAATTAATAAATTATTGCTTTTATCAAAAACATCGACCCTTGTTCGAAATATAATGACTAAAAAAGCGACCGATAATAATGATCCGCATAAAAGAGCTGCGTAGCTCAATAACATCATACTTACGTGCATCATTAACCACTGAGATTGTAGAGCAGGTACCAATATTGCGGATTGATGCATTTCGATTGAAAGACCCCAAGTGGCGAAACCCTGAGTAAAAATAGCACTTGGCCCGGTTATTGTGCTTAAATCATTTTTAAGATTTCCTATCTTAGGAATCATATGAATCATGGATAAACCCCACGAAAGGAAGATTAATGACTCGTATAAATTACTTAATGGGAAATGTCCTGAATAAACCCAACGAATAATTAATAATCCTGTTATAGAGAAAAAAGCAGCTATCATACCCTTTTCCGACGAATCACGTAATCCTATGATTTCGTGGATTAATAAGTTCATTAAATAAATCGTAATGACAATTGAAATAATCGAAAAAGATATATGAGTTAATATATGTTCTAAAGTCACAAATATCATAAGTTAAGCCCCGTTATAGAATGGAAATTGGGAATTAAATACATTATAGGATAGGAGCCGCTGTGCCACTTGATGCCGCCACTCGGACTCGAACCGAGATGCTCTAGCACTGCTTCCTAAGAGCAGCGTGTCTACCGATTTCACCATGGCGGCCCACTTAAAATACTAATAAATAATAGTTAACTCATACGGAATCGTCGAGATTCGACTATTCGATATCGTTTAGGAAACATTGGAATCGACCAACAAAGACTTATTATTTTTTGAATTAAATAAATTCATATTTTAATGTTCAATAATCTTTTGTTCACTATCACCACCGTAGGTTCAATTTTAACAATCCGCTTTTACATACTAGAAACTCAGTTCTCCTGGAACAGTAAGAACCCGATAGTTTTCTTATCAATCGAGTTATAGAGCTAAAAATTAAAAATTCCCCTTTTTACTTTTTTGGAATCCGTGAAATAATAAATAACTAAGATAAATGAATCGTTGAAAAAAAAAAAATCGATTTTCTCAAAAACTAAAACCAAATAACTGGGAGTTCATATGTATAAAAATTTCATCACTAAATTCAAGGAATTTTTTTAATGATTTCAATACCTTAGTACCATCATTAAGTATTAATATTCTTTGTCGTGTCCATAATTTATGATACGATTAAATTTCTTAAATCCAATTTAGTTTTTAGTTGGTTTTCTTTTTGGCTAAGCATATAATGAAAGAGTTTCAATCTCTATCAATTTAGTTTTCAGAATAGAAAACTAAATTGATAGAGAAAATAGTAATAATATACATAATACACTTAGAATCCAATAGACAAAAGAATTCTTTTTCTACATAACGCATCAGCTAGTTCTAAAAAAGCTAATAGTGAGGAATTCATTCAATACATTAATTTATGTTAATTATGTATCTTACAAAATTTTAAGTTCGTCTTCTTGGTATGTCGATTCAAATTATTTTATTCCAAGGATTTATTACTTGTTTGCCGTACAAAAAAACTTTTTGAATGTCCGGTGGAAACTGATTTAGCTAAAGAAAGAGCTTTTTCCGCAATTAAATATCCTTTCTTCTTCCAAATATTTTTACGAATACGTTTTTTTGACATAGAAGTGCGTTTTTTTGGAACCGCCATTCAAAACTTATTTTTATCGTTGTATGTGAAAGACATGTATTATTCAAAATAGAATAGATTGTTCTTTTTAGTTATTATACATACTTAATTTATACATATTTAAATAAATACTGTATGTATTTTACATAATAAATTATAATCAAATTATATATTAATAATAAATAATTTTTGTAAAACATACAAATATATATAGACAATCCTTTTCATTTTTTATTTTAACTTTAGATTACTTTATTCAAATTAAATCAAAATTCCTATTTCTAGTTCTTTCTATACGAAGTAAGAACTATCATAGGATTCTGAATAAACATAAGTTTTTCTTATTGGAATTCAATCAATTAGTTCCCTAATGAGGTTAGATAATTATTACAAATTAATTAATTAGAATAACTGGATTATCCTTTCTTTAATTGAGTCGAATACTCAATTTTGTATAATTCTTTTGACTTACTATATCTAAATTGCCAGAGTGTAATATATTATAATTGTAGTAGCGGAATGATGAAAATCTCATATTCTCTAATATTCTATATTTTACTAAAAAAGTTTTTTAGTTAATAATTAATTAATAACTAGATAATAAACTTTACTTAGCTATTTGGTCATATCGTTTGATCAACCAATTTAGGTTTTTAAATATTTTTCCAATATCTGAGAAAAGGTCCAAAAATTTAAGAATAAAAAGAATTTAGTTTTTTTATATCTTTTTGTTAATTTATTAATTGTTCTTTTCAAAAAAGATAAAAATTTGTGAATTGGAAACACTGAAATTAAAAATAAAAATTTCTTTTTTTTTTATGGAACATATATATCAATATGCATGGATAATACCCCTTCTTCCACTTTCGGTTACTACGTCAATAGCTTTTGGACTTCTTCTTGTTCCTACGGCAACAAAAAATAGTCGGCGCATGTGGGCTTTTATTAGTGTTTTACCCTTAAGCATAATTATAGTGATTTCGGCTAATCTGTCTATTCAGCAAATGCATGGAAGTATTATCCATCAATATCTATGGTCTTGGACCATCAATAATGATTTTTCCTTAGAGTTCGGACACTTGATCGATCCACTTACTTCTATTATGTCAATACTAATTGCTACTGTTGGGATCATGGTTCTTATTTATAGTGACAATTATATGTTGCACGATCAAGGATATTTGCGATTTTTTGCTTATATGAGTTTTTTTAATACTTCTATGTTGGGATTAGTTACTAGTTCCAATTTGATACAAATTTATATTTTTTGGGAATTAGTAGGAATGTGTTCCTATTTATTAATAGGTTTTTGGTTTACACGACCCGTTGCAGCAAGTGCTTGTCAAAAAGCTTTTGTAACTAATCGTGTAGGGGATTTTGGTTTATTATTAGGAATCTTAGGTTTTTATTGGATAACGGGTAGTTTAGAATTTCGGGATTTGTTCGAAATAGTTAATAACTTGATTCATACTAATGGGGTCAATTTTTTATTTGCTACCCTGTGTGCCTTTTTATTATTCGTCGGTGCAATTGCTAAATCCGCGCAATTCCCCCTTCACGTATGGTTACCCGATGCCATGGAAGGGCCTACTCCTATTTCGGCTCTTATCCACGCTGCTACCATGGTAGCAGCGGGAATTTTTCTTGTAGCTCGGTTTCTTCCTCTTTTCATAGTCATACCTTACATAATGAATCTCATTTCTTTAATAGGCATAATAACAGTACTATTAGGAGCTACTTTAGCTCTTGCTCAAAGAGACATTAAAAGAAGTTTAGCCTATTCTACAATGTCTCAATTGGGTTATATGATGTTAGCTCTCGGTATAGGTTCTTATCGAGCTGCTTTATTCCATTTGATCACTCATGCCTATTCTAAAGCTTTATTGTTTTTGGGATCCGGATCGATTATTCATGCAATGGAACCCATTGTTGGATATTCGCCGTATAAAAGTCAGAATATGATTCTTATGGGCGGTTTAAAAAGATATGTTCCAATTACAAGAACTACCTTTTTATTAGGTACACTTTCTCTTTGTGGTATTCCGCCCCTTGCTTGTTTTTGGTCCAAGGATGAAATTCTTAATGATAGTTGGTTGTATTCGCCAATTTTCGCAATAATAGCTTGTTTCACAGCGGGATTAACCGCATTTTATATGTTTCGGGTGTATTTACTAATCTTTGATGGGTATTTGCGTGTTCATTTTCAACATTATAGTACTACTATAAAGAGTTCGTTCTATTCTATATCTCTATGGGGAAAAGAAGCATCCAAAGC